AACAAACAAAAAGGTATAAAAAATTTGATTTCTTTTTTTATTCAAAGAATAAATAAGTGTAAATAGAAATGATGAAATAAGAAACAACGGCCAATGTCATAAAAATGATGAATCATAAATAGAGTTTAGGTTCGAATTCCATAGATAATATGAATGGGATTGTCTATAATGATAGAGAAATACAACATCTCCGCATATATAATTCTTAATTCTTATTCATCTACTTTGATATATATTATATTAATAATATATTTATATTTATTTTTTTAAAATGGGTTGGTTAAGTTTGAAAATGCACTCATTGAATGAGTAAACAATTGAATTGGATTCGGTTGGATAGTACCAACGAAATCGAGTACTAATTCCCATTTCTTATTGAATTAACCGATCTACTTGCTATCGGACATTTTTTTATTTTTGTTTGCAAAAAAAATTTCGACATATAATACTTTATTATTATGAGAATCAATCCTACTACTTCTACTTCGGGTCCTGGGGTTTCCGCTCTTGAAGAAAAAAACCTGGGGCGTATTGCTCAAATCATTGGTCCGGTACTGGATGTATCCTTTCCACCGGGCAAGATGCCTAATATTTACAACGCTTTGGTAGTTAAAGGTCAAGATACGGTTGGCCAGCAAATTAATGTAACTTGCGAGGTACAGCAATTATTAGGAAATAATCGAGTTAGAGCTGTAGCTATGAGTGCTACAGATGGTCTGATGAGAGGAATGGAAGTGATTGATACAGGAGCTCCTCTAAGTGTTCCAGTTGGTGGGGCGACTCTCGGACGAATTTTCAACGTTCTTGGAGAGCCTGTTGATAATTTGGGTCCTGTAGATACTCGCACAACATCTCCTATTCATAGATCTGCGCCTGCCTTTATACAGTTAGATACAAAATTATCTATTTTTGAAACGGGGATTAAAGTAGTGGATCTTTTAGCTCCTTATCGTCGTGGAGGAAAAATCGGGCTATTCGGGGGGGCCGGAGTGGGTAAAACCGTACTCATCATGGAATTGATCAACAACATTGCAAAAGCTCATGGAGGTGTATCCGTATTTGGCGGAGTGGGCGAACGCACTCGTGAAGGAAATGATCTTTACATGGAAATGAAAGAATCTGGGGTGATTAATGAACAAAATATTGCGGAATCAAAAGTCGCTCTAGTCTATGGTCAGATGAATGAACCGCCGGGAGCTCGTATGAGAGTTGGCTTGACTGCCCTAACCATGGCGGAATATTTCCGGGATGTTAATGAACAGGACGTACTTCTATTTATCGACAATATTTTTCGTTTCGTCCAAGCAGGATCCGAAGTATCCGCTTTATTAGGAAGAATGCCTTCCGCTGTAGGTTATCAACCCACTCTTAGTACAGAAATGGGTTCTTTGCAAGAAAGAATTACTTCTACCAAAGAGGGATCCATAACTTCTATTCAAGCCGTTTATGTACCTGCGGACGATTTGACGGACCCCGCTCCTGCCACAACATTTGCGCATTTAGATGCTACTACCGTACTATCAAGAGGACTCGCTGCAAAAGGTATCTATCCAGCAGTAGATCCTTTAGATTCAACATCAACTATGCTCCAACCTAGAATTGTTGGTGAGGAACATTATGAAACTGCGCAAAAAGTTAAGCAAACTTCACAACGTTACAAAGAACTTCAGGACATTATAGCTATCCTTGGGTTGGACGAATTGTCCGAAGAGGATCGTTTAACCGTAGCAAGAGCACGAAAAATTGAGCGTTTCTTATCACAACCCTTCTTCGTAGCAGAAGTTTTTACCGGTTCTCCAGGAAAATATGTTGGTCTAACAGAAACAATTAGGGGTTTTCAACTGATCCTTTCCGGGGAATTAGATGGTCTTCCGGAACAGGCCTTTTATTTGGTAGGTAATATCGATGAAGCTACCGCGAAGGCTATGAACTTAGATGTGGAGAGCAAATTGAAGAAATGACCTTAAATCTATGTGTACTGACCCCTAATCGAATTGTTTGGGATTCGGAAGTGCAAGAAATCATTTTATCGACTAATAGCGGCCAAATTGGTGTATTACCAAATCACGCACCTATTGCCACGGCTGTAGATATAGGAATTTTGAGAATACGTCTTAACGACCAATGGTTAACAATAGCTCTGATGGGCGGTTTCGCTAGAATAGGCAATAATGAAATAACCATTTTAGTAAATGATGCAGAGAGGGGCAGTGACATTGATCCGCAAGAAGCTCAACAAACTCTTGAAATAGCTGAAGCTAATTTAAGTAGCGCTGAAGGCAAGAGACAAACAATTGAGGCAAATTTAGCTCTCCGACGAGCTAGGACGCGAGTCGAGGCTATCAATACAATTTTATAACTAGTTGTTGGTGCGTCCGAATAGAATATAGAAGAATAAAGAAAAAGAAATTTTGATTATACACCATATTCTATTTGGATTCTACCGATTGAATCCAATCAAGTGTAATCAGATTTTGGTGCAACAAGAAACAACTCAAAAAATAGAAAAAATAAGAAGTAGTAGGGTATGGAAAAGATACAAAATAAATCAAAAAAAGAAGGTGGGTAGAAATACTTATTAGATACCATTGGCTGTGCGGTATCTAATAAGTTCTACCTACTATTGGATTTGAACCAATGACTCCTGCCGTATGAAAGCAATACTCTAACCGCTGGGTTAAGTAGGTCATTTATTATCATAAAGAAAAAAAAAAGGAACCCGTCACATTGATAGATTATAGATGGAATCTTATTTCTAAGCAATACCCTTGACAGGAAACAGATCAGAGAGCTATCATGTCAGATTATGCAATACTCACCTTGACAAGAATTTATATAATGATAAAATATTTATCACAAACACAAGGGCCATAGCTCAGTTGGTAGAGCACCTCGTTTACACGCGCGCCAATGTTTTTTCAGAGGAGTCCATCATGTAATCAACAGAATTTATCTTAGTAAAAAGTCGACGTCTTACTCCATGGATTCGAAGGAACAAGAGAACAATAGCCTGACAAATGGTTGGTTGGTCCAATTGAGGTCCCAATTTAGGCGCCAAGAAATAGAACCCATCATTGATTTGATAATTGATAAGGTGAATATTCAGTCCATTCAATGCTAGGCATAATGAGTATAAGTACCTCAAAAAAATCTCTTTTTGTCCTATGAACTTGAAGGTGTATGAAGTTTCATATTTGATGCTTTGGGCAGAGCGATAGAGACTCCATTTAACTTAGGTTGATATAGGCCGAAGGCAGACCTACGTCAAGATAACTCTTTTTTGAAACACTTTGGTATTGCTACTGAATAAAAATAAAGAGTCAGAGCACGCGGAGCCATCTCGTTATCTTTCTGTTAAGAAAAAGGATGGCGGACTCGCTGATATTTATATCAGTTGATGAAAGAGCCCAATGCAAAAAAAAATGCACGTTGGGTCTTTGAAACAGTTCGAATCATTTTGATAATAATAAGTTTGATCTGTTTTACCGAGAAGGTCTACGGTTCGAGTCCGTATAGCCCTAATTTTTCATTAATGTAAATTTCCAATTCAAAAATCGTAATTCGATATATCATAAAGTAAAAAATAGAATCGAGTAATCGAAAAATACAAATTTTAGGAGGTTTCAATGAAGTATCCTCCTAAATTTACTAGACGATTTCGTATCGTTATAGTAATGAATGTCATTTTTCTTAAATTGAAAAAAAAAAGAAATCTATTAGAAAAATTGATTTTTATTTCTTTTGGTTATATCAGCTTAGTGTTTGGATTCTCACCGAAGGTTTTGGCCGCGGGGAGCCACAATCCAGGACTAAGCCTTGGTTCCCCCTAGCCCGGATCGAACCCCTTGAAGATCGGCTCGCTCAAAAGAGCATCCGAGAAGAACGAGAGGAATTGTCAAAAGACATGAAACGGATGGCGATGAGGGTCCAACACAGCAGGATACAGACGGTGCGTGTATGCGCGAATAGGAGAATAAACTATCTCCCATTCCATTCATTCGTCAAATTAGAACCGAATTTCTAATTTTGGTTTAGATTCTATGTAGATCAAGAACTACATGAGTTGCTTAACTTACTACGTGAGTTTGATTATAATTGTCAGTCATGGATAGATTCTCTATTTTATAGAGACATAGAATTTCCTCAGCTCTACGAGGTGGAGAGTGCCGTCGCCAAGATGCCCGGAAATCAAGCCCAAACGATTTTGGGAGAGCCCGTTGAAACGCTTACTTCTTTATCAACCCAGCAATGAGCAAACTTAGCCAAAAAAGCAGGTTATTCAATAATTAATTCAATTATCAATTATAAATAAAATATTTGATCATCGAAAAACTGAAAGGCATTTACCCAACCGACGGTTGGGTAAATGAACGAGGAGTCCGCGAAAAAGCCTTTTCAAAAAATATAAAAAATTCCATCCATAAAATGGAAGTTCCAACAACAACAACAACAAATCCCCATTCTCTTACCGGGGTCAACCAAGGGAATTTCCCCAGTTTTCCACAATTGGAAAATAGAGCAAATTCGAATCTTTCAAATTCGATCCAAAAAGGTAAGTGACCGGTAATTGTTCTTATTTTATTTGATACATTTCGGTGAGTAATGTTCGTGAATTAGGTGAAGGAAGGTACGGAAAGAGAGGGATTCGAACCCTCGGTAAACAAAAGCCTACATAGCAGTTCCAATGCTACGCCTTGAACCACTCGGCCATCTCTCCTAAAGAATCTTATGATTATGACCTAGAAAACGAGTAAATAGCGAGTCATTCATAGTATTGCAGTCTTCATCTTATTGCAGTATAGGTATGCCTGATCAATTATAAAAACAATAGAAAAAAAAATAGAAAACGTTTCATCAAAGAAAGATCTTCCTTCGGGGTTCGATGGATAAAAATCTTTTTTTATTGTTAAAAGAAAAGACATTACATTAAAAACAAAAGATATATATCTTTTGTTTTATCAATAAGTAGCCTTTGTTATGGTTATAATATTTATACCGAACCAAATTAAACCAAGGAATTGGAACGAATCGAATCGTCTGATGGATTCATATTTTATACTATGATTCCAGTTAGACAGTGTTTATATTTATAAAATGATTCCATAGGAATTCAAAAATAGCTTTCTTTCCAGTTTCAGAACTACTTACTTTTACCTCATGGATCTATTATAAATTCTGGAATCATACCAGGGATTTTTTCATTTTGATTGTATAGTGTATACACGCTATGCACACAAAATAGTTATTCTATATTTTATCATATCATAAAATCATAATTAGATTATTCGATTATTTGATTCTTTTTCCTCTTTGTATCATAATCCAATCAAAACTAACTCCTCCAGGTATCCTAATTTGTAGGAAAAATTCCTTGATTCTTCCACTTAGATGAAATAGAACTAGTTCTGTTCATTGGTATACTACTCCATTGGTTTGGCTGACATCCAATCGGATTGAAACCTTTCCTCCTATTGATTCCTGTGAAAAAGGAACAATTTGAGTGGAAGGGAAGGCCCACATCTTTTTTTAGAATGAGTCTGTTTTTATGTTATTTCGTACTGTAAATTCCCTTTTTGTGGGATTCTTTTCCCCCGAGAGGTAATGCGAAGAATTATCGAATGGATTGTTAACTATGCCTAGATCGCGGATAAATGGAAATTTTATTGATAAGACCTTTTCAATTGTAGCCAATATCTTATTACGAATAATTCCGACAACTTCAGGAGAAAAAGAAGCATTTACCTATTACAGAGATGGTGCGATTTGATTTTTTGATTGATTTTTTTAATTTCTTTATCATTTTCAGTTTTACGAGAAAGCCATATGATTCATTCGGGATAGAAAGAAAACTATTATTGAAATAAACCTACGCTTGTTGAAGGTGAAGTTTGAAAATGGAACAACCCCTTCTGTCGTGTATCCTCGATTGATGCAGCCTCAGACGCTTTCATTTTGATTCGAGTCTTAAGCGAAAGGTTACACCTATGGGTTCTGTATTCCAGGTCAATCCCACTCTACTAGTACCAATGGGCGGCATAGGGGAAGAAGCGCTACACCTAGGAATCAACAACACAAAAACTTTGTTATAAATTATCCCCTTTCCTTATCGGGATCGGGACTACCAAGAATGGTTGGGACAACAAACATCCATCTCGTTCGTACTTTGGATACCCGTATAACCATCGAAGACCGTTGAAGTGACTAATTCCTGAAAATAGGGGGCGTTGAGGACAAAAAAATTGTTGGAGTTACCTTTTCTATATAGCACCAACGCCCTTGGTGTTAAGAAAATACCTCTTGCAGTAGGGTTGGCTAGAGATTTCTTGTAAAAACGCTAGCCCCTCTCAGTTTATAATGAGAATATTTCATTTTGATTTCATGGATTATTATCATTATGCACAGAAGGGAGGAGCCGTATGAGGTGAAAATCTCATGTACGGTTCTGGAACGGGGATTCTTTGAATAGAATGAACGACCGTAACGGATGTCAGCCCAATCCGAAGGAAATTATGCGGAAGCTTTACAAAATTATTACGAAGCTACGCGACTAGAAATTGATCCCTATGATCGAAGTTATATACTCTATAACATAGGCCTTATCCACACAAGCAACGGAGAACATACGAAAGCTTTGGAATATTATTTCCGAGCACTCGAACGAAATCCATTCTTACCGCAAGCTTTTAATAATATGGCCGTGATCTGTCATTACGTGCGACTATCTCCACTATAGAAAAGAGGAAAAAAGAGAAAATAGGCTAGTAAAACTAAATACTACAAATAAAAAATAAAACGGGCTTTCTACATAAGTATCGTACAAAACAACGATTTTTATTAGCTGTAGAAAAAAAGAGACTTCATATAAGCCGAAATATGAAGAAATAGATATGCCCATTTTATTCTATGGATAAAGGATCAAATTGTTAGAGGAAGCACCGTAAAGATCAATTTGCGAGGTTTTGGGCCGATACAATAAGAACTGCTTACTTATGTCATGATATGAGATAAAAGTTAGGAATCAACTTATGTGATAGAGTCGATCCACTAAGGTATTAAGCAGCGGTGTAGCATCAGATCCCAAAGATAGTAAGCCCTTTCTTAATGGAGGAAAGTCTTTTTCAAAGATTCTATATGAATTTCTATATGAAACCGAGATAGTTACCTTTCAGAAAATTATACCGATAGCGGAGGATGTCTATGTTTCATTCTTCTGAAGGTGGGAGAAAAGATAAAACTGATTAGTAATCAAAATTCAAGTTTGAAACTCATGTAAATTAATTAATCTCTTCTGGTTAAGCCGATAAAAAATGGGATAGATTTACGAAAAATCTTATTCATTTCGATGGATTGGATTAGGACGGGACACAAAAAAAATAATGAATTGCCGAGCCGTATGAGGTAGGAAACTCTCAAGTACGGTTCGAAGGAAAGGAATTTACTCACCGATTCCGACCGAGGAGAACAGGCCATTCGACAGGGGGATTCTGAAATTGCAGAGGC